CAAGTTTAGTTATTAGTAAAGCCGAAGTCAACGAGAGTACTACTATGAAAAAATTAAAACCTCGAGCTCGAGGACGGAGTTATGCAATAAAAAGACCCACTTGTCATATAAGGATTGTATTGAAAGATACATCTTTCTATGAAGAAGAAGATTTCTTTTTTGCTTAAAAAAATCCGAATGGAAAAAAAAAAAAGAAGTACACAGATATGACATATCATTATATGTATAATAGTGGGGGATTATGGGACAAAAAATAAATCCACTTGGTTTCAGACTTGGTACAACCCAAGGTCATCATTCTATTTGGTTTGCACAAGCCAAAAATTATTCCGAGGGTCTACAAGAAGATCAAAAAATACGAAATTGTATCAAGAATTATATACAAAAAAATATGAGAATATCCTCTGGTGTAGAGGGAATTGCACGCATAGAAATTCGAAAAAGAATTGATCTGATTCAAGTCATAATCTATATGGGATTCCAAAAGTTATTACTAGAAGGCAAGACACGAAGAATCGAAGAATTACAGATGAATGTACAAAAAGAACTTAATTGTGTGAACCGAAAACTCAACATTGCTATCACAAGAATTACAAACCCTTATGGGCACCCTAATATTCTTGCAGAATTTATAGCCGGACAATTAAAGAATAGAGTTTCATTTCGCAAAGCAATAAAAAAGGCTATTGAATTAACCGAACAGGCAGATACAAAAGGAATTCAAGTACAAATTGCAGGTCGCATCGACGGAAAAGAAATTGCACGTGTCGAATGGATCAGAGAAGGTAGGGTTCCTCTCCAAACCATTCGAGCTAAAATTGATTATTGTTCCTATGGAGTGCGAACGGTCTATGGAGTATTAGGCATCAAAATTTGGATATTTGGGGAATAAGAATGGGGAATAAGAATACTTTCCTTGTCTTTACTCTTTACACTATATCCATTGATAAAAAAAAATAGAATAAAAAAAAACTTTTTCTCTTAAATCAAAAAAATAAGCAATTCTGTAAGGTTGAATAAAAATTTGATTGATGATTTCATATAATTGCTATGCTTAGTGTGTGACTCGTTGGTTTTTTTTATAGGATAGAATTCCAAAAAAATGGACAGACCCCTACTGTGAACTAATAACTATAGAACTAATAACCAACTCATCGTTTCACATTATCTGGATACAAAAAAGCAGTCAAGATATGATATATTGGTCATATCATTGTAGCAACTGAAATCTTTCTTGCATAAAAAAAAATCAATCTGATTATGATATAAAAAAAGTATGCAGATAAAAGGAAGGTTGAGAGAAAGAAAGAAAAAGAATATCAATGATATAGGATTCCAATATATGTAAGGTTTATGAGTCATCTCATAAAAGGCAGTGTAATAAAGCATCAATACTGATTCATCCATAACTATATGAATCTATTCATAGAAAAAAATCAAGAGCATCGAGCCAATAAAGACTGAGAAGATTGACTCAAGAACAAATTTCATGAGGGGCTCCATTATAGAATTCAAACCTAACCATTAATTGCGAAGCGATGGGAACGATGGAACCTATGAATACGTAAGATTCTATTGAAAAATGAATCCTAATAATTCATTAGGGGGGATGGCGGAACGAACCAGGGACCAATTCATTTATTCCGAGAATTCATGAGCTAACCCTACAACTAAAATAGATATTGAAAGAGTAAATATTCGCCCGCGAAAGTTTTTATTAGATTACTCAATCTTCTTTTACATTACTCAATCTTGTTCGATCCAATATGATAATATGATCGATCAAAGGCAAAACAAAATAAAGATTCGTTATAAAAAAACGACATTATCTATAAATAAAAATAATTATCTAGAAAAAAAATACATATTTAAGTATATATCCAAACAAGATATAGAAATTTCTAATAGATTAGATGAAATCTCAAAGAATCCATGATTCAGTATATTGTCATAAGATTATAAAATTCGAATCGTTTCATTCGCGAGGAGCCGGATGAGAAGAAACTCTCATGTCCGGTTCTGTAGTAGAGGTGGAATTGAGAAAGAACCATCAACTATAACCCCAAAAGAACCCGATTTCGTAAACAACATAGAGGAAGAATGAAAGGAATATCTTATCGAGGTAATCGTATTTGTTTCGGTAAATATGCTCTTCAGGCACTTGAACCCGCTTGGATTACATCTAGACAAATAGAAGCAGGGCGACGAGCAATGACAAGAAATGTGCGCCGTGGTGGAAAAATATGGATACGTATATTTCCAGACAAACCAGTTACAGTAAGACCTACGGAAACACGTATGGGTTCGGGTAAAGGATCTCCCGAATATTGGGTAGCTGTCGTTAAACCAGGTAGAATACTTTATGAAATGGGGGGAGTAGCAGAAAATATAGCCAGAAAGGCTATTTCAATAGCGGCGTCCAAAATGCCTATACGAACTCAATTTATGATTTCGGGATAGGAACGTAGAACCAAAGGAAAGAAGTCTTGGGGATAAAAAAACAATTGCAGGTTTCTTTTTGACAAACAATATTTCTTTTTTTTTTACTTCGCCCTTTGCATTAACATTGAAAGAACAGATTAAAAAATGATATGATTCAACCTCAAAGCCATTTGAATGTAGCGGATAACAGCGGGGCCCGAGAATTAATGTGTATTAGAATCATAGGAGCTAGTAATCGCCGATATGCTCATATCGGTGACATTATTGTTGCTGTGATCAAGGAAGCATTACCAAACACACCTCTAGAAAGATCAGAAGTGATCAGAGCTGTAATTGTACGTACTTGTAAAGAACTTAAACGTGACAACGGTATGATAATACGATATGATGATAATGCTGCAGTTGTGATTGATCAAGAAGGAAATCCAAAAGGAACTCGAGTTTTTGGTGCGATTGCCCGAGAATTGAGACAGTTAAATTTCACTAAAATAGTTTCATTAGCACCTGAGGTATTATAAGATGAGATCATACGTAATATAGTTCTATTATACATAGTATTTGGATGAAATAGATTAATTAGTGGATTAGGTTGTATCTGACGCATATCCCTTTATTTAATTTAATAAATAAAATATAAAAATAAATAAAAAATAGCATGTTGATTATATCAAAAATGGGAGGCAACCCAAAATTTAGTTTATCATGGGTAGGGATACTATTGCTGACATAATAACCTCTATACGAAATGCTGACATGAATAGAAAAGGGACGATTCAAATAGCATCCACTAACATCACGGAAAACATTGTTAAAATACTTTTAAGAGAAGGTTTTATCAAAAACGTGAGGAAGCATCAGGAAAACAACAAATATTTTTTGGTTTTAACCCTACGACATAGAAGGAATAGGAAAGGACCCTATCGAACTATTTTAAATTTAAAACGTATCAGTAGGCCTGGCCTACGAATCTATTCGAACTATCAACGAATTCCTAGAATTTTAGGCGGGATGGGGATTGTAATTCTTTCGACTTCTCGAGGTATAATGACAGACCGAGAGGCTCGACTCGAAAGAATCGGCGGAGAAATTTTGTGTTATATATGGTAATCTTTCTGATATCCGAATTGGATCCGGAATTTCCTATTTGTCAAAAGAAAAAGGGTGGGTTAGTTGATATCATTCCTACTACATTAGGTGATACTTCTAGGGCTTTTACCTAGAATGAAAGAACAAAAAAATGGATTCATGAAGGTTTCATTAATGAATCACTTCTCCTTCTAAATGGTATGTATGCTCGGGGTTTTTCAATAATGAAGATCTAATTCTAGGTTATGGTTCATGAAGGATCCGACGGAGTTTTATACGTATACGGTGGGGGGGAGGGGCAAAATTGAAGTAAGTCATTATGATTCAACCAGAGGGCGTATAATTTATAGATGCCACAACAAGGATTCGAATGATTAGGTTGTTTTTTCAACTTCAGCATTCCCTTCATGGGGATACAATTTGAGGTTCAACATTTCAAGAAACTTATTTTCTTCCAATAAATAGAGTCAGAATTAAGTTAAGGAACGACAACTATGAAAATAAGGGCCTCCGTTCGTAAAATTTGTGAAAAATGTCGACTGATCCGTAGGAGGGGACGAATTCTAGTAATTTGTTCTAATCCGAGACATAAACAAAGACAAGGATAATCTTTTGAAAAGGGGCTCTCTAATGTAAAGGACCCAATGAAAAAAATAGGATCTGTTTTGACATGAAATGGATATATCCATATATCTCGAATCTCTATTTATGAGATGATAAAGTATGGCAAAATCTAGACCAAGAACTGGTTCACGTACGAATGCCCGTAGTGGTTCACGTAAAAGTATACGTAGAATACCAAAGGGAGTTATTCATGTTCAAGCAAGTTTCAACAATACTATTGTGACTGTTACAGATGTACGGGGTCGGGTAATTTCTTGGTCCTCCGCCGGTACTTGTGGATTCAATGGTACAAGAAGGGGGACGCCATTTGCTGCTCAAACCGCAGCAGGAAATGCTATTCGGACAGTAGTAGATCAAGGTATGCAACGAGCAGAAGTCATGATAAAAGGTCCTGGTCTCGGAAGAGATGCAGCATTACGAGCTATTCGTAGAAGTGGTATACTATTAAATTTCGTACGTGATGTAACCCCTATGCCACATAATGGCTGTAGACCTCCTAAAAAAAGACGTGTGTAGAAATGAAAATAAAAGAGATTTCAAGAGAAATAAACGATTCAATGATCTGATCAAATAATATTATTATGGTTCGAGAGAAAGTAAGAGTATCTACTCGGACACTACAGTGGAAGTGTGTTGAATCAAGAGCAGACAGTAAGCGTCTTTATTATGGACGCTTTATTCTATCTCCACTTATGAAAGGGCAAGCCGATACAATAGGCATTGCGATGCGAAGAGCTTTGCTTGGGGAAATAGAAGGAACATGTATCACCCGTGCAAAATTTGAAAAAATACCACATGAATATTCTACCATAGTAGGTATTCAAGAATCAGTACATGAAATTTTAATG